TGGGGTTTACATATACCCATAAATGCTGTTATAATTGAAATTGAGAAGGCTTTTTTTATTGAAAAAAAAAAATCGAGTTTAGTTATGTATCAATTTTGATTTTCTTATATCATTTTATATCATTAGGGAAATGCAATTTTAGATTCAAATTCAAGAATCGTTCATGAAGTCAATAGTTAATGGTTCAAATTTGTACTCATTTTTCCTTCATTTTTTTGACTGAAAAACAAAAATGTGGGTTTTCAATTTTCAATAGAAAATACAAGGAAAGTTTTGAGATATTGTGTGTTTTAAGATGCTATACAATTAACCAGAGGGGGGGTGGATCCAAATAAAAAAAGGTAAGGGGGGAAATTTTGTCATATATTTTGTATTGTTTGGGCGGCATGGCCGAGCGGTAAGGCGGGGGACTGCAAATCCCCCTTTCCCCAGTTCAAATCCGGGTGTCGCCTGATCAACAATCGAAATACCTCATCCTGTGTTTATGATATAACTTGAAAATTTTTTCCACCAGAAGTGAGGGACTCTTGATATTTGCTTGATTATAAGCATTCAGGGTTCTCTAAAATGATGTAAATACTTGTACTAATGGAGTGTCTACAAATTTTTGAATAGCCAGAGAGAGAATCTAATTAAATTCTCTTTTGCATAGGAGACGAGAGATGTTTTGTATACATACTCCTGAAAGTCTTTGAATACTCCAGCATTCAATTTTAATTCGATTAAATCGAATTAAAATTATCTTTTATTTATATAGTTTTGTATATATTCTTAAAAATTAGTTATTATAAAATAAATTAGATAGTTAGAAATAAAATCAATTTTGATCTTTCAGTAACTTCGAGTCAAGAACGTAATAGAATGCCTTCAATTTTTTCATAGGTCCAATCGAAGACGGTGGGATTAGATCAAATGGGCAAAATGAAAAGAAATAGAGGGAGGTATGTGACAGATAGTGATCTATTTTGATTCTATATTTTTTAATGTAAGAACCTCTTAGAATTGAATTCTTTCATCAACGATGTTGAGTCAGAATTCCCTTTTGACTCTGCGCCAGTTATTTTACTATTATTAGTGAACAATAATTGAATAATTTCTTCATATTGATAGAGGACATAATTTACATGGATATAGTAAGTCTCGCTTGGGCTGCTTTAATGGTAGTCTTTACATTTTCTCTTTCACTTGTAGTATGGGGAAGAAGTGGACTCTAGAAGTCCTACTAATTGAGTTTAGGAATCAAACCGTATCTATTTTTTTATAGACCGTTTTGCAAAGACCCCTTTTTTTTATTTCACTATTTTTCAATTTGAAAATATCTTCATTTCGAAATTTTATTGGATTCAAGTGGAGTAATGCATTCTATGAATAATATATGACCTCTTTTAATCAAACAAATATTTCAATTATTCCTATGGTTGTATTTCGAAAGTAAAAGGAATACGAATGGTAGGAAACTTCGTCCAACTGCATTCGTCATAAATTAGAAATTCTGGAATTTGCAATTTCAATGAACATACTCTTCCAAAAGTTATATTTCTATATGGACAATGAATGAGGAAGAACGGAACTATTATTTTTTTATTTTTACTGTTCAAAGAGAAAATAGTTCTGTTCTTCCATTCCATGGGTACACATTGTTTATGGGAAACAACATAGACATAGTGATTGTCCAACGAGATATTACACAGAATAAAATATTCTGCATATTGTGCACTTATCACTCGCTTGTTTTTATTCTTTTAATATATTGAATTTCTAATTTATGCTGTGCTTACTGTATTCAACTCATTTCATATGATAGTTCAAACGTTAAAAATCGGTGAGGTTTACTAATCTTTTTCGAAATCCGAAGAAGAAGTTCCCACGGAACCCCTGGATCCTCTGTCAACTGCTCAATTCATTACTTCTTTTTCGGGATGCTAACAAAAAGATTATTTGATTTTCTTTTAACATAGTTTTTTTTTGTTCAATCATTGATAATAACTAAAGGGTCAAGTTTAATCCAAATTAGTCACTTTGACTTATTGTTTTTACGTATATTATAAGTAAAAAAGCAGTAGGGACTAGAATGAACAGTGCAGTAGCAATAAATGCGAGAATATTTACTTCCATAATAGCATTGTTTCATTTTTCTTTAATTCGTAATAACTCGGGATTTAATCCCATAGACATAGAGATGATAAATATTTTGCCTGTAAATTCAATGGGATGAATTCCATCTCGATGGAATCGAACCGGATCAATATGATTGATCATGAATAACAATATCTAAGCTATCAAATCGATTCATCGTCAAGAATTAAACAGTATAATATAGGAAGATCTTTTACCCATACCGAATTCAAAAGTGGATTCTGGGTCCAATCAAAAATGACTTTCATTTCTATTTTGATTTAATATTATTTTATACAACCTACCGCCTTCTTTGTACAATCATCTGATGAAGTATCATCTAAGGGCCTTTCCATTTACCATTGATTCTAAACAACGACAAAAA